CATATTTGCAATACAGGCGCGGCGATCAGTTGGACCTTTGATTAAGTAACATCTCTTTTTAATTTTAAATTTAAATAACATCTCTTTTTTCTTGACCTCCTGCGGATTAAAGAAAGGAGGAGGTCAAATCAAATTAGGGTTGCTGCTTAAGTTAGTAAAGTTATTTCATTGTAATTCGACCTAAGCTAAGAAGAACAGAATCACGCTCTGTAGGATTTGAACCTACGACATCGGGTTTTGGAGACCCGCGTTCTACCGAACTGAACTAAGAGCGCTTTCTTATCACAATATAAAAGACCGTAAATAAATCAATTTTTTTTGTAACCCCCCACTATATTATATATATATCTTGCATGCATATGTATCATAAAGAAAGGGTTATGTATGTCCAATTTTCATGGATCTCAATTGATCCTTCATTACTACACATAGGAGAAGTAATAAATAGGGATGACAGGATTTGAACCCGTGACATTTTGTACCCAAAACAAACGCGCTACCAAGCTGCGCTACATCCCTTTCAATTAGCCTACAGTGTCATTGTAGAGAATCCCCGTCTTGTTTTCCACATCGTAATTTCCTCTATTGATATACTATACAATTTATCTTGCCATTTCTTCTTTGTTCATCTCATATACATATAAACATATAATAAAAGAATAATTCAATTATCTTAAAAAAAATGATAAATTTACCTTTACTCTATTTATTTATTATTTATTTCTATATATAGAATTCTATTATTAAGATTAATAAAATAATTCTATTAAACTCTAAATTTTATTAAAATTTAGAAATCTAGAAATTAATAAATATATTTTATATTAAATATTTTATTTTTATTATAGAAAATAATAAATAGAATAAGAATATTTAATTTCAATAGTAATCTAAATTATTACTATAAATTGAATTTCATTTTATAAACCCAACATATAAATAAATTGATATCGGTAATATTCATAAAATAAGTGGACATCTTTTTCTGTTGTAAAGAAAGGAAAGAAAATAGAATCTATCGGGTCGCTATATCCATTTTAGTTAGGGATTCCCCGTACAAATACAAGTGATCCTTAACTACATATGTATCTGATCATATATGTATTACAATAAAAAAGGAGGATTTTCAATGCGAGATATAAAAACATATCTTTCTGTGGCACCCGTGTTAAGCACTCTGTGGTTCGGGTCTTTAGCAGGTCTATTGATAGAGATCAATCGTTTATTCCCAGATGCGTTGACATTCCCTTTTTTTTCATTCTAGTTAGGGATGAAGAAGCTTAAAGATACAATAAATTATCTGTGACTAACTCCCCCCCCCCTTCTTTGTTTTGTTCTTGACTGTCGTTTTTTTAGGATAAAAAAAGAAGATTCACCCGGAACGAAACTCGGGTTTAGTTTAGGCTGAATTAATAGAGGGAGAACAGAAATGAAAAAAAAAATAAGGTTCGAGGACAACAAAAGCATACAAGATACTTAAATTTAATACTGGTACTAATTTAATTGATAGTTAGAAATCGTTGTATTACTTATTATTTCTCTATTGATATTGATTGCAATGAAATATTTCAGAATTGGATTTATTTCGAGTCAGCAACTTCTTTCTTTCTTGTTTCGGATCGAAAATGGAAGAGTTGGCTAAATCCAAAATAAAAAGGGAGGTTCATGGCCAAGGGTAAAGATGTGAGAGTAAGAGTTATTTTGGAATGTAACAGTTGTGTCCGAAACGATATTAATAAGAAATCACGGGGTATTTCCAGATATATTACTCAAAAGAATCGACACAATACGCCTAGTCGATTGGAATTGAGAAAATTTTGTCCCTATTGTTACAAGCATACAATTCATGGGGAGATAAAGAAATAGATAAAATGTAACGCGTGTGTAAACCCTCCAAGGAACAGGAATCAATTACATAATAATATAATAATATATATAAATAAACTATAAAAATAAAAACAACCAAATCCTATTTCGGTCGGATCAAAAATTAGAATTAAGAAATAGGATTTTAAAGATAAGGAATAAACCATGGATAAATCCAAGCTACTTTTTCTTAAAAAAAAGCGATCTTTTCGTAGGCGTTTGCCCCCAATTGGGTCGGGGGATCGAATTGATTATAGAAACATGAGTTTAATTAGTCGATTTATTAGTGAACAAGGAAAAATATTATCTAGACGAGTGAATAGATTGACGTTGAAACAACAACGATTAATTACTATTGCTATAAAACAAGCTCGTATTTTATCTTTGTTACCTTTTCTTAATAATGAGAAACAATTTGAGAGAACTGAGTCGACTCCTAGAACTACGGGTCCTCGAACTAGAAATAAATAGATAGGCCTATTCCTCAATTGCAATTGAATCAAAATTCCAATCCGAACCCCAACTCAGATTGATTTTTTGTTCGAAAAATTCGAGAATCCAGATTGGATTGTCACGTTGTAAGAAAAAAGGCGTAAGGTAAATAAAGTCAAAAAATATTTCTTCTTTTTTTTTATTGAAGCATGCTCATTCATTTTGACTATATTTATCTATCCTATTAATTTATACTCGACCTTCCCGGAGCTCATTCTCCGGGGGCTCCGTTTAAATCATTACGGTGTATTCCCTCCCTTATCTGTATTCCCTCCCTTATCTGTATTCCCTCCCTTATCTGTATTCCCTCCCTTATCTGTATTCCTTCCCTTATGATAAAAAAATGGGATATCATAATCATGCATCCTGTATTTCTCTAAGTATTCCTCTAAGGTAACGCCAGAAATAGATCGAAAAGGAGCGACTGGGTACTTAGGAGCGACTCGGTAATCATCTATGATCCTAGAGTTAGAGTAAATCCCGTAAAAAGAATTAATACTCAGGACCGCGATTTGTGCAAGCATTTTACGATTAATAAGTCGCTTCCTCTTGTACATATCATGTATTGATCTATTATAACTATTGTATAAATCATTCTCACGAATGCCTGCATTTATCCGAGTGATCCACAAACGACGAAAATTTCTCTTTTGCCTGCCCCTATCCCGATGAGCAGAAACTAAGGCTCTCATTTTCTGTTGAAAAGTAGTTCGAGTAAGTCTTGAATGAGCCCCTCGAAAGGTTGATGCAAATAAACGAATTTTTGTTCTACGTCTCCGGGCTATATACCCTCGTCTAATTCTGGTCATTGAATCAAATGAAACTTTGATGAATATGAATAACTAATTGATTTATTTTCTTTCAGTCATTCTTTTCTCCTTTCCTGGTCTATTAATAACAAAACGGATTCTTCCGATGTATAAAAAAATTCCAATGGCTTTTGCTACTATGACCTTCCCAACCACGATTTTTTCCAGGCATTTAACCCCGAAATGAAATAAGGAAATTGTATTGATACTAGGTATCAACAAAGAACAAAACAGTAAATTGTAAATTAAGTTGAGTATAAAGTATCAATAAATAGTAAAGGTAAATGCATAAATAAATAATAAATAGTGGGTTCCATCGTTTCTATGGTTGCTTCTTAAACGGTGAGGTCCTCTCTATACACCGGAGCCCCCCCCTTCATTTAATCAATGTTATTAGTAACTTGTACAGTTCACATTCTTTGACTCTACCCATGAATTATCCAGTAATAGGTCTTTTCACAATGAGATCTACCCATACAGTAACGGTATTTAATTACAAAGGTTGGCTAGGTAGCTGACCCTGTTAGTCCGTTCTTGCAAGAGTGGGAGCATAATTCTTTTGCTTCTTAAATACTATTTGATTTTCCCCCGCTTAATGGATAACCATTTGCTACCAATGGGGAATTGCTTCTCATCTCCAATTGAGGTGATTGGATTTGCACCAATAGAAACCATAAATTTCATACACAATGGAGGTTTGTTTTTTTAGCTTCATATATTGAATGGAATTCTTCCATCCTATTCATTGGTACTGGTCATTGATACTGGAAAAACTTTTCCTTTATTTTGTTCCAGCTCATGATCTGAACGAGTCGCACATACACCCTAGTACATGTTCCTCGACGCTGAGGACATCCCCGAAGAGCGGGGGATTTTGTTACATTTTTTATTGGCTGTCTTGTATTTCTAATAAGTTGTTTAATGGTTGGCATGCTAAATCGTATATAAATGGTCTGGTTTAGATCAATCCTAACCGGATGATTATAAATTATTCTTATTTTTTTTTTTTTTTTACCTTATTTTACCCCGGTAAGCAGATAAAAAATGAAATTTAGGTTCATCCGAATTATGGTTCAAAATGGAATCTCGGATTTACCTGAAATCCCCGGCATTTTCGGCCGCTACAAGATCAACAATTCCATAAGCTTGGGCTTCTGTTGCTGACATAAAAACATCCCTTTCCATGTCTTCGGATACAACCCATAAAGGTTTGCCCGTTCTTTGTACATAAACCCTTGTGAGGGTTTCGCGAAGTTTCAGCAGTTCTTCCGCTTCTAGGATAAATTCTCCTGTTTGTGCCTTATAAAAAGAACTAACAGGTTGGTGGATCATTACCCTGATGATATAACATAATGAATGGTTCCTCGATCTCGTACGATCGTACGAAGGAAAGAGATGAAGAATAACAAGAAAAGAATAAAATAAGAATAGATATATAATTGAACAACCGTACAGGCATTTTTTGTGCATACGGCTCCACAATGGAATTTACTTTTCCTTTCGGTCGAGCAAAAAGAGAAATAGGATCCATCAAATCCCAATCTTTAAGTGATCCATTTACCAACCTTCTTTTCGGGGGGGTTCAAAAATACTATGATGGTTCCGTTGCTTTCTATATTTATCATTTATCTCGTATGTGATTCAGCAATCCCAAAGTTTCTTTTTGATCCGATCAAAATAAAAAAGTAAAAAAAAAAATGATCATTTTTTTTTTTGAGTACTCTTTCATAACATAAATATTGGAAAGAGACTTCTGGTGTGAAAACAAAAAAGTTTGTGACGCTGAAATGAATCCCGGATAGATAAGATCAAATCGGAGATACTTTTTGTCTCATATTACTCGCCCGATACATAATCTCATGTTATGAAAAAACAATAATGGTTTGTTCATATCGAACTCGAAGTGCCATGCTATTATTACTTAATATTCGTATTCTTATTCATATTACATGTCGCGAAGGCATAGTCTTATTTTTTCTCTCAAATCAAATAAAAAAAAACTCATTGGCGCCAAGCGTGAGGGAATGCTATACGTTTGGTAATTTCTCCTCCGACCAGGATAAAAGATCCCATTGAAGCGGCTAATCCCATGCATATTGTATGTACATCTGGTAGCACAAATTGCATAGTATCATAAATGGCTACTCCGGGCATTACCCACCCGCCGGGGGTGTTTATAAACAAATAAAGATCCCGGGTCTCATCTTCTATACTGAGATATACCATGAGACCAATAAGTTGGTTTGAGATCTCGCTATTAACGCCTTGGCCTAAAAAAAGTAATCTTTCTCGATGAAGTCGGTTGATTAGGACAAAATTTTATCCCTTAGGAACCGTACACGCACCTTTGGATGCATACGGTTCAAAAAAAATTGCGAAAAAAAAGAATCAATGTGTTGATTCCAGCCCGCCTTCTTTTTTATAGTTAAATTTTATAGTTAAAGTATAGTAGGACTTTTCCACTTCTTAATGAAGGGGCTTTTTCTTCTATTTTTTTAAGAAAGATGATTTTTTGATCGCCTCTCCGTAAAAACGGAGATAATCCACTAAACTTATCGAATTAATCTCTCATTGATGTATTGTTTCATCGAAATCCAATCCAAATTACGATGTAATTTTCTTGTTCCTGAATGGGCCTCCTCAATTTTTTTAGGTTTATATTCTACTCCGGGTAAAGATCCGCCCGATTTCAATTTGCACATATAGGACAAATGATCCCAATACCACTTTTTTTGGTACGACTTTTTTTCAATCATTTCTTTCATGCCTTTCTTACGACAAATATTTGATGTAGTCATCATATTATTTCATTGATTGACAGTTTGAGATCGTTCATATGCTATAAAGTAATGACTTATGTATGGTATGATAGAAGTGGTAATCATACATATATTACCAATCGGGTATTTTCTGAACGGAGCCTGGATACTTCATTTTATTGGTCCAACCAAGCAAGCCAACCATAAATTTTTATAATGGATAATAAATATTAATATTGATCTCAACCCCCTCAAAAATGGATCTAATTGCACTTCACGCTCCAAATTATTGATGGTTTTCAAGCAATCTTTTTTGGGCGAAACAGAGGGTATCTCCAGCGGGGGAGAGAACGGGGAAATCCCATATGACCCAATATGTCTGACAAGTCGCACTATATGTCAACCCAAATTGCATCTTCCTCTCCAGGACTCCGAAAAGGTACTTTTGGAACACCAATAGGCATCAACTGAAAGAAAGGGTAGTTGAGTATTATATTTTACTTTGATGTGGAAACGTAATGTTGTATTTTATCCATATATATTGGAAAATTCCTAGAGTAAGACGAAATGAATAAAGGTAAATTATTACGAATGGGTAGGGCTGTTCAAATGATGAACAAGTATCTACGCATTCGCTCATAGAAAATGGGACCAATCTACCCATTGCGTATTGGTACTTATCGGGTATAGAATAGATCTGCTTATCTTTGTTCCTACAAACAGAATTGTTCCATTATTACCAACGAAATGGAATTAAATAAATATTCACCCTTGCTCCGAAATAATCCACTGAAAGGGAGAGGTCCATAGCATAGTCTTTTCCAATGCGATAAAGTTACATAGTGTCTATTTTTCTTTGATAAAGGGGTATTTCCATGGGTTTGCCTTGGTATCGTGTTCATACCGTCGTATTGAATGATCCGGGTCGCTTGCTTTCTGTACATCTAATGCATACAGCTCTCGTTTCTGGTTGGGCCGGTTCAATGGCTCTGTACGAATTAGCAGTTTTTGATCCCTCCGACCCTGTTCTTGATCCAATGTGGAGACAAGGTATGTTCGTTATACCCTTCATGACTCGTTTAGGAATAATCAATTCATGGAGCGGTTGGAGTATCACAGGAGGGACTATAACGAATCCGGGTATTTGGAGTTACGAAGGTGTGGCTGGGGCACATATTATGTTTTCTGGTTTGTGCTTCTTGGCAGCTATCTGGCATTGGGTATATTGGGATCTAGAAGTATTCTGTGATGAACGTACAGGAAAACCTTCTTTGGATTTGCCCAAGATTTTTGGAATTCATTTATTTCTTTCAGGATTAGCTTGCTTTGGGTTTGGTGCATTTCATGTAACAGGCTTGTATGGTCCTGGAATATGGGTGTCTGATCCTTATGGACTAACCGGAAAAGTACAATCTGTAAATCCTGCGTGGGGGGTAGAAGGTTTTGATCCTTTTGTTCCGGGAGGAATAGCCTCTCATCATATTGCAGCAGGTACATTGGGTATATTAGCGGGCCTATTCCATCTTAGTGTTCGTCCGCCCCAACGTCTATACAAAGGATTACGTATGGGTAATATTGAAACTGTCCTTTCCAGTAGTATCGCCGCTGTCTTTTTTGCAGCTTTTGTTGTTGCTGGAACTATGTGGTATGGCTCCGCGACTACCCCGATCGAATTATTTGGTCCAACTCGTTATCAATGGGATCAAGGATACTTCCAGCAAGAAATATATCGAAGGGTTGGTGCCGGACTAGCCGAAAATCAGAGTTTATCAGAAGCTTGGTCTAAAATTCCCGAAAAATTAGCTTTTTATGATTACATTGGCAATAATCCAGCAAAGGGGGGATTATTTAGAGCGGGCTCAATGGACAACGGGGATGGAATAGCTGTTGGATGGTTAGGACATCCCGTCTTTAGAGATAAAGATGGGCATGAGCTTTTTGTACGTCGTATGCCTACTTTTTTTGAAACATTTCCAGTAGTTTTGGTAGACGGAGACGGAATTGTAAGAGCCGATGTTCCTTTTAGAAGGGCAGAATCGAAGTATAGTGTCGAACAAGTAGGAGTCACTGTTGAGTTCTATGGTGGCGAACTCGATGGAGTGAGTTATAGTGATCCTGCTACCGTGAAAAAATATGCTAGACGTGCTCAATTGGGTGAAATTTTTGAATTAGATCGCGCTACTTTGAAATCTGATGGTGTTTTTCGTAGCAGCCCAAGGGGTTGGTTTACTTTTGGACATGCTTCGTTTGCTTTGCTCTTCTTTTTCGGACACATTTGGCATGGTGCTAGAACCTTGTTCAGAGATGTTTTTGCTGGTATTGACCCAGATTTGGATGCTCAAGTGGAATTTGGAGCATTTCAAAAACTTGGAGATCCAACTACAAAGAGACAAGTAGTCTGATACAATATTGCTCTTGTATCTTTCGCCTCCATTGGATTTTTGTGATTTAACTTTGACATAGAGTACTAGAGAAATCTTGATTTGAATCACCGCCCCTTTCTTTGACTCTTGTCCTTTCTTAATCTGGGAAATGATCCCAAATGAACAGGTGTGGAAGCTATAATTGTAAACCACGATCGAATTTATGGAAGCATTGGTTTATACGTTCCTCTTAGTCTCGACTCTAGGAATCATTTTTTTCGCGATATTTTTTCGAGAGCCACCTAAGGTTCCGACTAAAAAGGCGAAATGATTTTTCATTATTTTACATTACATTATCCAAATTGAAGTAAAGTAATGAGCCTCCTATGATATGGGAGGCTCATTACTTTACTTCAACTAGTCCCCGTGTTCCTCGAATGGATCTCTTAGTTGTTGAGAGGGTTGCCCAAAAGCGGTATATAAGGCGTACCCGGTAAAACTTACAAGTAAACCAGATATAAAGATGGCGACTAGGGTTGCTGTTTCCATTATTATAAAATTTAAAGACCACAATGGATCTATGATAAGATCGTTTATTTACAACGGAATGGTATACAAAGTCAACCGATCTCAACCAATGCAATAGGATTTATGGCTACACAAACCGTTGAGGGTAGTTCTAGATCTGGTCCAAGACGAACTACCGTAGGGAATTTATTGAAACCATTGAATTCGGAATATGGTAAAGTAGCCCCCGGGTGGGGAACTACCCCTTTGATGGGGGTCGCAATGGCTCTATTTGCAGTATTCCTATCTATTATTTTGGAGATTTATAATTCTTCCGTTTTACTGGATGGAATTTCAATGAATTAGGTCCATAAAAATCACGAAGTCCTGGCTTTTCAATCCAAAGTGAATCACTTAGGACTCGGATTTCTAGGCCATTCTGGCAGTTCGACCGTGGAATTCCTTTCTTTCTGTATTTCCGGAATATGAGTGTGTGACTTGTTATAATTGATCCTATTGATAGTACAGAGAGTAGGTCTGTCATCTTGAGAGAGATGGGTTCTGCCTCGTCGGATATTCATTTTTTTATCTGGAGCACAGAATATATGGAATAGATCAAGAAATATTTGAACTATGATTCATGCCTAGTATTCAGACCTCGCGACTGGACTCAAAAAAATTTAAAAGATTTATTTTAGAATTCTAAATCGAAGGGTTTGTTTTTCTTCCTTAAACATTCTATTCTGTTTATGTTTCTTTATTTTGACCAACGGACAAATCAAATGTTTCTTCGAATTTTTAGGCATTTCATCTATTAATTGAATAAGTGATGATCAAACGGTTCTTACTCAGAGAACCTTTGGGCTTAGGGGCTTTATTCAATCATCGTGGTTTTAGTATGAATCTGAGGTTTCAATCGATTCATAGGGTCTCAACAAGAAAATTCCTATCAATAATAAACAAAAAGAAATCCGAATAATTATAATTAGACACAAAAAAAATAAATAAAAATAGGGAAAAAGAAGATTCAAGAGGCCTGTAACTATCAACATAAAGACAAATGAGCCGACTTGATATTTTGGCATTATCATCACAAAGAAGAATTTGAGGGCTTTTTTCCTTCCTATCTTCGGAGAAGGTTGAGCGTACTAATAAGAATAAGAAGTTTCAAACTTTATATTACGTATCCATTGCAACCAGTATT